AGATAATTTCTTGTCAAGATGGATATTTCCTAATCTCACATGATAACTCTTTGATCCGTTTACTGTTAACAGATTGGTATTGCTTAGAAATTATATTCTATCTATAATCCCCGAGGTGATGGGTCTTCTTTTGCGGTGATAAATTACCTACTTAACTCAGTGGTTAGAGTATTGCTTTCATACGGCAGGAGTCATTGGTTCAAATCCAATAGTAGGTAGAACTTATTAGATACCGGAGTCAATGCAATGGTATCTAATAAGTTTTTCTACCCATCCTCCTTTTTTCGTTGTATCAGATTAGACTTGATTGTCTTCAATTGGCAGAATCTAAATGTGGTGTATAAAAAAGAACTTCTAAAAAACTTCTTTTGATTATTTTGATGTATTGACTAGTAGGAAATAACATTGACAGCCTCTACTCGTGTCCTAGCTCGTCTGAGAGCTAGATTCGCTTCAATCACCTGTCTCTTACCCTCAGCTCTACTCAAGTTAGCTTCAGCTATTTTAAGAGTTTGTTGAGCTTCTTGCGGATCAATGTCAGTACTCATCTCCGCATCATTTCCTAAAATGGTGATCTCATTATTCCCTATTCTAGCAAAACCACCCATCAGAGCCACCGTTAACCATTGGTCGTTGAGGCGTATTCTCAAAAGACCTATATCTACAGCCGTGGCAATAGGGGCGTGGTTCGGTAATACACCAATTTGGCCACTATTTGTAGATAAAATGATTTCTTTCACTTCTGAATCCCAAATAATTCGATTAGGAGTCAGTACACAAAGATTTAAGGTCATTTCTTCAAATTGCTCTCCACTTCTAAGTTCATAGCTTTCGCGGTAGCTTCATCGATGTTACCCACCAAATAAAAAGCCTGCTCGGGCAGACCATCTAATTCTCCGGAAAGGATCAGTTGAAACCCCCTAATTGTTTCTGCAAGACCAACATATTTTCCTGGAGAACCAGTAAATACTTCTGCCACGAAGAAGGGTTGTGATAAGAAACGCTCAATTTTTCGTGCTCTTGCTACAGTTAAACGATCCTCCTCGGATAATTCGTCCAACCCAAGAATAGCTATAATGTCCTGAAGTTCTTTGTAACGTTGTGAAGTTTGCTTAACTCTTTGCGCAGTTTCATAATGTTCCTCGCCAACGATCCGAGGTTGTAACATAGTTGACGTTGAATCTAAAGGATCTACTGCTGGATAAATACCCTTGGCAGCTAATCCTCTTGATAGTACGGTAGTAGCATCTAAATGTGCAAATGTAGTGGCAGGAGCAGGGTCGGTCAAATCGTCCGCAGGTACATAAACTGCTTGGATCGAAGTTATAGATCCCTCTTTGGTAGAAGTAATTCTTTCTTGCAAAGAACCCATTTCTGTACTAAGGGTAGGTTGATAACCCACTGCAGAAGGCATTCTCCCTAATAATGCGGATACTTCTGATCCTGCTTGGACAAAACGAAAGATATTGTCGATGAATAGAAGCACATCTTGTTCATTAACATCCCGGAAATATTCTGCCATAGTTAGGGCAGTCAAACCAACTCTCATACGAGCTCCCGGCGGTTCATTCATTTGACCATAGACTAAAGCTACTTTTGATTCTGCAAGATTTTTTTCATTAATTACTCCGGATTCTTTCATTTCCATGTAAAGATCATTTCCTTCACGAGTACGCTCTCCTACTCCGCCAAATACGGATACGCCTCCATGAGCTTTGGCAATGTTGTTGATCAATTCCATGATGAGTACTGTTTTACCTACTCCAGCTCCCCCAAATAGTCCGATTTTTCCTCCACGGCGATAAGGAGCTAAAAGATCTACCACCTTAATACCTGTTTCAAAGATTGATAATTTCGTATCTAACTGTATAAAGGCAGGCGCAGATCTATGAATAGGAGATGTTGTGCGAGTATCTACAGGACCTAAATTATCAACAGGCTCTCCAAGAACGTTGAAGATTCGCCCGAGAGTAGCTCCGCCGACTGGAACACTTAGAGGAGCTCCCGTGTCAATCACTTCCATTCCTCTCATCAGCCCATCTGTAGCACTCATAGCTACAGCTCTAACTCGATTATTTCCTAATAATTGTTGTACCTCACAAGTCACATTAATTTGCTGACCGACAGTATCTCGACCCTTAACTACCAAAGCGTTATAAATATTAGGCATTTTGCCCGGGGGAAAAACGACATCCAGTACTGGGCCAATAATTTGAGCGATACGCCCTAGTTTTTTTTCTTCAAGTGTGGAAACCGCAGGGCTAGAAGTAGTAGGATTGATTCTCATAATTATAATAAAGTGAAATATGTCGAAATCCTTTTTGGAATAATACCAAATCGAAAATAAATGTCCGATAGCAAGTTGATCAGTTAATTCAATAAGAGATAAATGGGAGATAGCACTCGATTTAGTTGGTACCGCCCAACCGAATCCGATTCAATCGTTTACTCATTCAATGAGTAAATTTTCAAGTTCAGCCAATCCTTTTTTTCAAAAAAA